AAAGAAATAAGGAAAAAGATTTCTCGATGGAAACACAAATTGTTAGACGTCCATGATTTGGAGATTCTGGCGATGGAAGCGAAAAAGGGCTCTACTAATACTAAAAGTAAAGGGATAAATAAAGTGGAAGAGCAAGCGAAAAAGCCAGAGTACGATACTGATATTCGTTTCCGAAAATACAAACGTGTGGTAATTTATAATACTAGGGCGCAAAAGGCGCAAAAAGCGTTGGAAGAAAAAAAAAGATCAGAAAAAGCAGAGTACGAGATGGAAATGAAACTGCTCTTGGAGTTAAGTAAAAGACAGATACAGATGGAGCAAGAGAAAAGAAAGATGGAGCAAGAGGGCAATTCCGTTACTACTACTACTACTACTACTACTACTACTACTACTACTACTACTACTACTACTAGTAGTAATGACACAGAAGAAGGTAGTAATGACACAGAAGAAGATAGTAATGACACAGAAAAACAATACGAAGACGAGGAAGAAATGGCTTTGAAACGTTACTCTAAACAATCAGATTTTAGTCGGAATCTCATAAAAGGATCCATGCGTGCTCAAAGACGCAAAATAGGTCTTTTTGAACCGTTTCAAACATATGTGCATTCCCCACTTTTTTTGGATCGAATAGACGATACTTTTTTTGATTTTGAGGAACTGATTGATATTTTGAAAATGATTTATATAATTTTTAGGAACTGGGTTGGTAGAAAATCAGAATTTCAAATTTCTGATTTGGAGGAAAAGGAAAGGGCAAAAGAGCAAAAAAATAGAATAGAAAGAAAGGCGAAAGAACTACGGATATTAATAGGCGAATCTTGGGAATCCCTTTCAGTTACTCAACCAATAAGAGGGTTCCTGTTAATAACCCAATCTTTTCTTAGAAAAAGCATCATATTACCTTTATTGATAATAGCTAAAAATGTAGGCCGTATGTTATTATTCCAATACCCCGAGTGGTCCGAAGATCTGGACGCATTGGATAAAGAAATACATATTAAATGCAGCTACAACGGTATTCCATTCTCAGAAAAAGAATATCCTCAAGATTGGTTAGCAGACGGGATTCAGATAAAGATTCTATATCCTTTCTGTTTGAAACCTTGGCAAGGAGCTCAAATAGAATCTCAATTTGAGAACGATTTAGATTTAAACGATTTAATAAAAAGAAAAAAAAAAAAGAAAAATTTGAAAAATTTTTGTTTTTTAACAGTATGGGGAAGAGAAACGGAAGTTTTCTTTGGTCCTCCCCGAGAATCACCTGATTTTTTTAAACCCGTTTATAAAGAACTCAAAAAAACAATTATAAAGGTGAAAAATCTATTTTCTACATTTATATTTCAATTTATATTGAAAATATTTTTAAATTTAAAAGAAATAATAAAATGGGTTTTCAAATTTTCAAAAATTGTTTTGAAAATTTTTATGAAAATAAACGAACTTGTCTTCAATGGAAAAAATTTCCAAATTGATCAAGTTAGTGAATCGCACATGCAAGTTCAAATTCTATCCCCGGAAAGGAAAGAACTTTCTGATAGGATAATTTCAATTAGGAATCTAATAGAACAAATAGAACAAGAAGGAATAGAACAAATAGAACGAATAAAACAAATAGAACGAATAGAACAAATAGAACGAATAGAACAAATAGAACAAGAAGGAATAGAACAAATAGAACAAGAAGGAATTACAAAAGACAAGGAAAAAAGAGTTCAAACTTATTATGAAAAAAGATTGGAATACCTAAAATATATTTGGCAGCTATTTAAAAGAAAAAATATCCGATTCATACGAAAATTACATTATTTTATGCAATTTTTCATTGAAAAAATATACATATATATCTTCGATATCTTCCTATCTGCAATTAACATTTCAAGGATCCATGCACAACTTTTCTTTGAATCAAATTACAACGATGAAACAATTCAATATCAATATATAACTACAATGGAATTTATTTCGACTGTAAAAAAGTATAATCCGAATATTAGTGATAATAATTTCAATAGTGATTTTGACTTATCTTCCTTGTCGCAAGCATATGTATTTTACAAAATTTCACAAACCCCATTACTTAACAAGTATAACTTGAGACCCATACTTCAAGATCGTGGTACCGATCATTATCTTAGGGGAGAAATAAAGGATTATTTGAGAAAACGAGGAATATTTGATTACAAATCAAGGCATGAGAAGCATGAGAATGAGAAAATTCAAAAGTCTGGAATGAATGAATGGAAAAACTGGTTAAAGGGTCATGATCAATACAATTTATCCCCGGCCAAATGGTCTCGATTGAAACCAAAAGAATGGCGAAGTAGAGTCAATAAAGGTTGTATGATTCAAAATAAAGACTCAATTAAATTGGATTCAGATAAAAAAGAAAAAATTCATCATTACACGAAGACGAATCAATGTCAAAAAAACAAATTTAAAAAACATTACGGACATTCTTTTTTTGCACATCAATATCTAAATTATGGAAAGAAGACGGACAAGGACTTATTTATTTATGAGATTCATGGATCAAAATTCAAAATAAATAGTCACCAAGAAATTCCTTTCAATACACGGAAACCCGACTTTTTTTATGTATTGGTAAATACAGCAATTAATGATTTTCTAAAAAAAAGATATATTATTGATCAGAAAAAAATTGATCAGAAAAAAAATCTGGATAGAAAATATTTTCATTGTGGAATTTTCGATTTTTGTATTAGAAAGAATATGAATATCGGTAATACCAATATTGAGACTTGGACCAATAGTATCAATACTATTAATACTTGGACCAATAGGCATGTTGGCATTAAGATGAATAAAAATACTAAGACTCAAATTCATAAGTATAAGACTGAAACTCATAAGTATCACAAAATGGAAAAAAAAAATATTTCTTCGATTCATCAAAAAATCAACCCACCCAATAAAAAAAGAAACTTTCCCAATAAAAAAAGAAACTTTTTTGATTGGATAGGAATGAATCAAGAAAGATTCTCTCGTAATCGTGATCCTAATCGGAACAAAGCAAATCGAACATTTTGGTTGTTTCCAGAATTTGCGCGACTTTTTTATACATATCAGATTAAACCATGGGTGATACCAATCAAATTACTTCTTTTAGATTTACATGTAAATGAAGATGTCAGCCACAATAAAAACATCAACGTAAATCAAAAACAAAAAAAATATCTTGAATTACAATTCAAAAATGCCAATCAACAAAAAAACAAACAACAGAGCCAACTTGGCTCAGATCTACGAAAAAAAAAAGATGTTGAAAAAGATGGCGCGAAATCCGGCGTTAAAAAAAATAAAAGTGAACCTCAAACTATTTCTCTTGAAAAATATGAGATGGAATTCGACGTAAAAAAAAGTAGAGAAATGATGAGTTTGTTCCTGAATCAATTTTTCCTTTTTCAATTTAAAATGAGGAAACCCTTCGATAGATTATTATTTGATAATGTTAAGTTGTTTTCTTTCCTACTTAGACTGCCAGATAAAGATCTGAAAAAATTGCGTATATCCTATCTTAAAACAAGAGAGATGTGTACGGATCTAATACCGAAATCAAATCATCCCATTATGCCAAAATTACTAAAAGAAGGATTCCTTTTGATCGAAAATCAACTTTGTAGTAGAGAAATTTTGGATGCGAAATTTCTTATCTATCAAACCATAAGTATTTCATTGGCAGATAAGAGTGAAAACCAAAATGAAACTAATAGAAAAAAAAAGAATTTGAATTTACTTATTCCAGAAAATATTCTATCTACTAAACGTCGTAGAGAATTGCGAATTCGAACTCTTTTAAATTCCCGGAATGGGAATATTGTGGATATAAATCCAGTGTTTTTCAACGAAAACAATATGAGAAATTATGGACAATTTTTGAATGAAGACAGGTATCTTAATACAGATGTAAATAACATTAATACAGATGTAAATAACATTAATACAGATGTAAATAACATTAATACAGATGTAAATAACATTAATACAGATGTAAATAACATTAATACAGATGTAAATAACATTTTAAAATTCAAATGGCTTCTTTGGCCGAATTGTCGATTAGAAGATTTAGCTTGTATGAATCGCTATTGGTTTAATACCAATAACAGCAGTCGTTTCAGTATGTTAAGGATACATATGTATCCACAATTTAGAATTAGTTAATATTGCTTGGATATCACATATTTGATAGATTCCGAAAGATGTACGCATAGGTTGCGTTACATTTTGGTACATGATACTAATTTAATGGCATATCAATTCAATTGGTTCTAGGAATAATAAATGGGCAGAATAGAATGTTCTTAGACACAAAGAAATCATTATCTTTCGTAAATGTATTTTCTCTCTTTCTATCCAAATCCCATTCGATTTTTTGAAAATCGAATGGGATTTGGATAGAATCAAAAAGTAGTATATGGATAGAATCCAAAAATAGTATATGAATAAATCTACGCTTTTGCGTATACCAGATGAAAATGACTGGAATAATCATAATATAAAGATAATAATTATTATTCCTGATCGGTAAAATCTATAAAATAAAAAGAAAGAAAACAGAAAAATATGTTATGGTAAAAAATTCATTCATCCCAACTATTCAACAAGAAGAAAAAGAAGAAAACAACAAAGGGTCTGTTGAATTTCAAGTATTCAATTTCACCAATAAGATACAGAGACTTACTTCGCATTTGGAATTGCACAAAAAAGATTTTTTATCGCAAAGGGGTCTACGAAGAATTCTGGGAAAACGTCAACGGTTGCTGGCTTATTTGTCAAATAAAAATAGAGTACGTTATAAGAAATTAATTAGTCAGTTGGATATTCGGGAGTCATAAATTCGTTAATTTGAATATTCGTTTGAATTTTTTTTTAGTTATTATATTTTCAATTTTTCTAAACCTCGTTTTGAGCAATTCATGGAATACTGAATTAGGGAAGAAAGGATATGACTGTACCAGCCACAAGAAAAGATCTCATGATAGTCAATATGGGTCCTCACCACCCATCAATGCATGGTGTTCTTCGACTAATCGTTACTCTCGATGGTGAAGATGTTATTGACTGTGAACCCATATTGGGCTATTTACACAGAGGGATGGAGAAAATAGCGGAAAACCGAACAATTATACAATATCTGCCATATGTAACACGTTGGGATTATTTAGCTACTATGTTTACAGAAGCAATAACGGTAAATGCACCAGAACAGCTGGGAAATGTTCAAGTACCTCAAAGGGCCAGCTATATCAGAGTAATTATGTTAGAGCTGAGTCGTATAGCTTCTCATTTGTTATGGCTTGGACCTTTTATGGCGGATATCGGTGCACAGACTCCCTTTTTCTATATTTTTAGAGAGAGAGAATTGCTATATGATCTATTCGAAGCTGCCACAGGTATGCGAATGATGCATAATTATTTCCGTATCGGAGGAGTAGCTGCTGATCTACCTCATGGCTGGATAGATAAATGTTTGGATTTCTGCAATTATTTTTTAACAGGAGTTGTTGAATATCAAAAACTTATTACACGGAATCCCATTTTTTTGGAACGAGTTGAAGGAGTGGGTATTATTGGTGGAGAGGAAGCAATAAATTGGGGCTTATCAGGACCAATGTTAAGGGCTTCTGGGATCCAATGGGATCTTCGTAAAATTGATCATTATGAATGTTACAATGAATTAAATTGGGAAGTCCAATGGCAAAAAGAAGGAGATTCATTAGCTCGTTATTTAGTACGAATCGGTGAAATGAGGGAATCTATAAAAATTATTCAACAGGCTCTCGAAGGAATTCCCGGAGGACCCTATGAGAATTTAGAAGTTCGGCGCTTTAATAGTGCAAAAAATTCCGAATGGAATGATTTTGAATATAGATTCATTAGTAAAAAACCTTCACCCAATTTTGAATTGTCGAAACAAGAGCTTTATGTAAGAGTAGAAGCCCCAAAAGGGGAATTAGGAATTTATTTGATAGGGGATAATAGTGTTTTTCCCTGGAGATGGAAAATTCGTCCACCAGGTTTCATCAATTTGCAAATTCTTCCCCAGATAATTAAAAGAATGAAATTGGCTGATATCATGACGATACTGGGTAGTATAGATATCATTATGGGAGAAGTTGATCGTTGAAATGATAATTGGCGCGACAGAAGTACAAGCTATCAATTCTTTTTCTAAATCAGAATTGTTAAAAGAAATCTATGGATTCGGCCGGCTCTTTGTCCCCGTTTTGACCCTTATACTGGGAATTACTGTAGGAGTACTAGTAATTGTATGGTTAGAAAGAGAAATATCCGCAGCGATACAACAACGTATTGGACCTGAATATGCCGGCCCGTTGGGAATTCTTCAAGCTCTAGCAGACGGGACTAAACTACTTTTTAAAGAGGACCTCCTCCCATCTAGAGGAGATATTCGTTTGTTTAGTGTCGGACCGTCTATAGCAGTCATATCAATTTTACTAAGTTATTTAGTAATTCCTTTTGGGTATCGACTTGTTTTAGCCGATCTCAGTATAGGTGTTTCTTTATGGATCTCTATTTCAAGTATTGCTCCCATCGGGCTTCTTATATCAGGATATGGATCGAATAATAAATATTCCTTTTCAGGTGGTCTACGAGCTGCTGCTCAATCTATTAGTTATGAAATACCATTAACTCTATGTGTATTATCAATATCTCTACGTGTGATTCGTTGGAACATAAACTTTGACCTCTCCCAGAAATGAAATAAAGGAAAGAAGGTGAATGTATTGAATAGATATCTTCATTTTTTTTTTTTTTTTTGATTCATCATTCATTCAATTCAGGTCGATGAGTTAAACCAATATAGTTATATGAGTGAAAGAAAACAGCTTTTCAATTTGTAGTAAGAGGATAAAATCTCATTCCCTATATACAAGAAAAAAGTGACAGAAAACATAAGCAGTGAAAACTGTTTATCCCAAGATTTTTTGATTAGTCATCATATCTTGAAGCGGATGCAAAAGATCAACTGTATGGAGTTTCTATTACTGTACTTGTATATATTACCTTACCATAACCATAGCGGGGATCAATCAAAAATCAGTGAACAGTTAGGAACACCAAGATACACAAAGGATTAGTAATAGATAATGTAAGGTATCAAAAAAATAGGTATTTCCACATAAAACGAATCATAATAGGGGCTTTAAGTTGGTAGAAACGATCAAGCAGTACTTCCCCACGATTTCGATCTAGAGTATGCTCCTATTCACTGAATAAATAAATTACTATCAAGAACGAATTAATCCCTTTATTTATTTTTTATATAGTACTTTTTTTTTTTTCTGAGAAAGAAGAACAGGAATAAAAGAAATAGAATGCAATAATAGAATAAAAAAAAAGATCTTTATTTATTTTTTCCTCCATATATAGCCATACATGTGGAATTCTGATTATTTATGATTCATGAACTAGTGACTAATTCTTTCTATCTATTTCTTTTTATAACGAGTATTTTATTGAAGGATTCAATTATTACCAAAACCAAACAAAGATTCATTTAAATTATAAGGGATGAGATCAATTCGGAAGCGCCTTTTTCTAGCCGACAGAATTACATGGGTCTAATTTTTTGGACTCTCCGATGTATTTTTATTGTATCCACTATCCACGGATACCTTACCGAACAGGTCCTTACATTTATTTGTGTCCATAGAGAAGCCGTATGAGGTAAAAATCTCATGTACGGTTTTGGAATAGTGATGAGAACAGTGATGTTATTATCAACTATAATTATCTAACAGTTCAAGTACAGTTGATATAGTTGAGGCACAGTCAAAATACGGTTTTTGGGGGTGGAATCTGTGGCGGCAACCTATAGGGTTTCTAGTTTTTATAATTTCTTCTCTTGCGGAATGTGAGAGATTGCCCTTTGATTTACCAGAAGCGGAGGAGGAATTAGTAGCAGGTTATCAAACTGAATATTCAGGTATAAAATATGGTTTATTTTACGTTGCTTCTTACCTAAATCTTTTAGTTTCTTCATTATTTGTAACAGTTCTTTATTTAGGTGGGTGGAATTTCTCTATTCCGTACATATCCATTTCGGAACCTATCGGAACAAATGGAGTCTTGGGAATGACAATTGGTATCTTTATTACATTAGCTAAAGCTTATTTGTTTCTGTTCATCTCTATCACAACAAGATGGACTTTACCTAGGATGAGAATGGATCAGCTATTAAATCTTGGATGGAAATTTCTTTTACCTATTTCTCTAGGTAATCTATTATTGACAACTTCTTTCCAACTTGTTTCACTATAAATACAAAAAATACGATAACGATATTCTATACTCATAACCTCTCTTAAACAAGAGAAAAAAACATCAATTTATTCATCGATATATACAATATGTTTTCTATGGTGACTAGGTTCATGAATTATGGTCAACAAACAATACGAGCTGCAAGGTACATTGGTCAAAGTTTCGTAATTACCTTATCCCACACAAATCGTTTGCCTATAACTATTCAATATCCTTATGAAAAATCTATCACATCAGAGCGTTTTCGCGGTCGAATCCATTTTGAATTTGATAAATGTATTGCTTGTGAAGTATGTGTTCGTGTATGCCCTATAGATCTACCCGTTGTTGATTGGGGATTTGAAAGAGATATTAAAAAGAAACAATTGCTTAATTATAGTATTGATTTCGGTATTTGTATATTTTGTGGTAACTGTGTCGAATATTGTCCAACAAACTGTTTATCAATGACTGAAGAATATGAACTTTCTACTTATGATCGTCACGAATTGAATTATAATCAAATTGCTTTGGGTCGGTTACCAATGTCAGTAATTGGAGATTACACAATTCAAACCGTTATGAATTCGACCCAAAGCAAAATATACAAAGAAAAATCCCTCGACTCAAGAACAATTACCAATTCCTAAGATATTGTTTTGATATTCTGATAGAAAGGATACAAGCTTTTTTCATTTTGGTTAGTGAGTGACTATAAATAATAACTATTAATTGTAATTGTTGAGGATCATTCTTTGATTTAAACTGAGAATTTTTTTTTTCGTGATGATTTCCAAATATCAAATGGAAACTACTCTTTTCTAGGATGAAAAAAAAAATGGGGTAAGTGCTTTTCCCTTCCTGGACTATTCAGTAAGGTCATGAAATCTTTAGACTTATTTATCTCTTATTTTATACATAATGGATTTATCTGGACCAATACATGAGATTCTTGTAGTATTTCTAGGAGCAGTTCTTATATTAGGGGGTCTAGGAGTAGTCTTATTTACTAATCCAATTTATTCTGCCTTTTCGTTGGGATTGGTTCTTGTTTGTATATCCTTATTATATATTCCATCGAATTCCTATTTTGTAGCTGCCGCGCAACTCCTTATTTATGTAGGAGCCATAAATGTCTTAATCATATTTGCTGTAATGTTCATGAATGGTTCGGAATATTCCAATGATTCCCGTCTTTGGACCATTGGGGATGGGGTTACGTCACTGGTTTGTATAAGTATTCTTTTTTCACTAATTACTACTATCCCAGATACGTCGTGGTACGGAATTCTTTGGACTACAAGATCAAACCAGATTCTAGAACAGGACTTAATAATTAACGTTCAACAAATTGGGATTCATTTATCAACAGATTTTTATCTTCCGTTTGAACTCATTTCTATAATTCTATTAGTTTCCTTAATAGGTGCAATTACTATGGCTCGTCAATAAAAAATAGTTATAATTCCAAAAAGTTTCAGAATTCGATTTTAAAAAAGTTTCAAGTTTTTAGTTAAAGCCATTACCAATACCTTCTTTTGTTCTGTAATTGTAATTGTTCTATTATAGTCAATCGAATCATTCGAATTGTTGTTCATATTGAAATAAATCGAGATTGATGAGGAGTCAGTCGATGATGTTCGAGCATGTACTTTTTTTGAGTATCTATTTATTTTCTATTGGTATCTATGGATTAATCACAAGTCGAAACATGGTTAGAGCGCTTATGTGTCTTGAGCTTATACTAAATTCGGTTAATATAAATCTCGTAACATTTTCTGATTTATTTGATAGTCGCCAATTAAAAGGAGACATTTTCTCAATCTTTGTCATAGCTATTGCAGCTGCAGAAGCAGCTATTGGGTTAGCTATTGTTTCGTCGATCCATCATAACATAAAATCAACTCGTATCAATCAATCGAATTTGTTGAATAATTAGCCGTAATCATTCATTATATAAATATAAGAAAGACATATGAATTATTTATCATAATTCGATTAAATTAATATATATATATATATATTTTTTTTATATTTTTGAAAAAATATAAAATATTATTTTGTATTTATGTGCGACTCATATGACTGTGATTGGTAAAACGTAAATCAAAGTCTCTTGGTAGTTTATCATGAACAGATTTAGAAATATTTAGAAATATATTCATTATAAAAAATTCATATTAAGATAAATTACTGATTCATCTGGTATCTACAATATAAATATATAATTCATTTACTACTGATTTTATCATACCAGATTGAAAATTCTTTATGTTCAAAACTTGAATTTTGAGTTTCAATGTCACATTCAGTCAAAATTTATGATACATGTATAGGGTGTACTCAATGTGTACGAGCCTGCCCCACGGATGTATTGGAAATGATACCTTGGGACGGATGTAAAGCTAAACAAATTGCTTCCGCGCCAAGAACCGAGGATTGTGTAGGTTGTAAGAGATGTGAATCCGCTTGCCCAACAGATTTTTTGAGTGTCCGTGTTTATTTATGGCATGAAACAACTCGCAGCATGGCTCTATCTTATTGATTGATACGTTACAAAAAGCTCCACTTGAATCATTTGATTCCCCTTTACCGACAAAAGCCCCTACTCTAGAACATAGATTCTGAGCACGGTCTTTTCTGGTTAAAGCGTATCTTGTCTTTATCACGAGTTATTTTCCTTGGTTAACACTACTTGTTGTTTTGCCGATATTTGCGGGTTCTTTCATTTTTATTCCCCCTCATAGGGGGAATAAGGTGTTTCGGTGGTATACCATATGTATATGTTTCTTAGAACTCCTTCTAACGACTTATGCATTTTGTTACCATTTCCAATTGGATGATCCATTAATCCAATTGGAAGAAGATTTTCAATGGATAAAAATTTTGGATTTTCACTGGAGATTGGGAATCGATGGACTTTCCATAGGACCTATTTTATTGACAGGATTTATCACCACTTTAGCTACTTTAGCAGCTTGGCCAGTTACTCGAAATTCGCGATTGTTCTATTTCCTGATGTTAGCAATGTACAGTGGTCAAATAGGATCATTTTCTTCTCGAGACCTTTTACTTTTTTTCATCATGTGGGAGTTAGAATTAATTCCTGTTTACTTACTTTTATCCATGTGGGGAGGAAAGAAACGTCTGTACTCGGCTACAAAGTTTATTTTGTACACTGCAGGGGGTTCTATTTTTCTCTTAATAGGAGTTCTAGGTATGGGTTTATATGGTTCCAATGAACCAACATTAGATTTTGAAAGACTAGCTAATCAATCATATCCTGTGGCATTGGAAATAATATTCTATTTTGGTTTTCTTATTGTTTATGCTGTCAAATCACCGATTATACCCCTACATACATGGTTACCAGATACCCATGGAGAGGCACATTACAGTACATGTATGCTTCTAGCCGGAATCTTATTAAAAATGGGAGCATATGGATTGATTCGGATAAATATGGAATTGTTACCCCATGCTCATTCTATATTTTCTCCCTGGTTTGTGATAGTGGGAACAATGCAAATAATCTATGCAGCTTCAACCTCTTTCGGTCAACGCAATTTTAAAAAGAGAATAGCCTATTCCTCCGTATCGCACATGGGTTTCACAATTATAGGAATTGGTTCTATAACCGGCATGGGACTAAATGGAGCCATTTTACAAATGCTTTCTCATGGATTTCTCGGTGCTGCACTTTTTTTCTTGGCGGGAACGAGTTGTGATAGAATACGTCTTGTTTATCTCGACGAAATGGGGGGGATATCAATCCCAATGCCAAAAATATTTACCATGTTCAGTAGTTTCTCGATGGCTTCTCTTGCATTGCCAGGAATGAGTGGTTTTGTTGCAGAATTAGTAGTATTATTTGGAATAATTACCAGCTCCAAATTTCTTTTGGTGCCAAAAGTGCTAATTATCTTTTTAATGGCAATTGGAATGATATTAACTCCTATTTATTTATTATCTATGTTACGTCAGATGTTCTACGGATACAAGCTATTCAATGTTCCAAACTCTAATTTTTCCGATTCTGGACCACGAGAACTATTTATTTCGATCTGTATCTTTCTACCCGTAATAGGGATTGGTATTTATCCGGATTTTGTTCTCTTGTTATCAGTTGACAAGGTACAAGCTATCCTATCTAATTATTTTTATAGATAGTTTTCATTAATGAAACAAAAAGTCTTATAATTCTTTAATTTTTAAAATCGTTCGCTGTAGAATGCAAAAGAAAAAAAAAATGAAGTGAATTAAGATTTTAATGAGATGCCTCTAGAGTTTTTGAGAACCATTTGACTCAAAGAGTCAAATGGTTCTCAAAAACTCTAACATCGTTATATATGAGACAATCTTCTTATGTATTCTTCATGTAGTTTATTCAATTAGAGTTATGTTAATGTGAATGACCCATAACTATGTAGACCTATTCCTAATAAATTAATCCCAAAATAGCATATCCAAATTATAAGAAATCCTATAGAAGCTACAAGTGCCGAATTTATATCTCGGAAACTTTGATTTGTTCTAGTATGCGAATAAATCGCGAATATGGTCCAAGTAATAAATGCCCAAGTTTCCTTGGGGTCCCAATTCCAATAAGATCCCCATGTCTCATTAGCCCATACTGCTCCGGAAAGAATGCCCATAGTTAAAAAGGTAAACCCCAAACTAATGACACGCGAACTCCAATAATCCAAACGCTGAGTCAATTGATATTTGTAATAATTTCGAAATGAAAGAAAAGAAGTGTTTTTAAAAACACTTCTTTTTTTAGTCAAGTATTCGATTTCACCAACGAAAAATTTCTTAATTAAGAAGTGTTTTCTTTTCAAAAAAATATTGATGTTTTTTCGAAATGTAATGACTAGAAGAGCGACTGATAATAATGATCCACATAAAAGAGCTCCATAGCTCAATAACATCATACTTACGTGCATCATTAACCATTGAGATTGTAGGGCGGGTACTAATATTACGGATTGATGCATTTCCGTTAAAAGACCCGACGTGGCGAAACCTTGGGTAAAAATAGCACTTGGTGCGGTTATTGCGCTTAAATCATTTTTTGTGTTCTGTATCTTAATCTTAGAAATCATATGCATAATGGAGAAACTCCATGAAAGGAAAATTAATGATTCGTATAAATTACTTAATGGGAAATGCCTTGAATAAATCCAACGAATAACTAATAATCCTGTTATAGAGAAAAAGGTGGCTATCATTCCTTTTTCTGACGAATCGCGCAATCCCGCGATTTCGTGGACTAATAAGGTCATCAAATGAATCATAATTACCATGAAAATGATCGAAAAAGAGATATGAGTTAATATATGTTCTAAAGTCACAAATATCATAAAAAGGAGGAGCCCCATTACAGAATTTTAATCGGGAATTAAAATTAAATACATTATAGGATCCATTATGTCCCTTCTTTTAGGGGATGCCGCCACTCGGACTCGAACCGAGATGCTCTAGCACTGCTTCCTAAGAGCAGCGTGTCTACCGATTTCACCATGGCGGCTTACTTTAATAATAATAAATATTAAATAATAATAATAATAAATATTAAATAATAATAAATAATAGTCAGTTCATGTTGAATCGTCGAGATTCCAGAATTCCATATAGTTTAGAAAACTTGATGGGAATCGATGAATAAAGCTCGTTTTCATTTGAAATTCATATGTGAATTTCAATAATCCTTAGTTAGTATCGCTGTGGGGTTCATTTTTAACAATCAACTTTCACATACTAGAAACTGAGTTCTCCTGGAACAGATAGAACTCAAAATTGTCCCTTTTTCTATTTTTTTTTTGAAATCCATGAAATAAACGAATTGTCATAAAAAAATGGTTTTATAAAAAAAAATAGAAATAGAATTGCATATGTATCACAATCAAATCACTAAATCAAAGGAAATTTTCTAACAATTTCAATACCTTATTAATAATACTATTAGCTGTAGTTGTGTCCATAATTTAGAATTTATGATACCATTTACTAAATCTAATTGGGTCCTGGGCTATACATATAAGAAAAGAGTTTCAATCTCTCTCAATTAACTTTTAGATAATTGAGAGAGATTGAAAAAAAAGAATAATAATAAGAATATCGCGAGTTAATATTAACTTCAAAATGAAAAATAATGAATGTATTATAATGAAAACTAAAATAATACTTATCTTATAGAGACCAAGAGATGAAAAAATTCTTATTCTACATACCACGGCAGCTAGTTCTAACTCATATTGAGGAGTTCAACACATTAGTTAATGTGAATCATTCATCTTGAATTCAAAAAGTTTCAGTTCTTTATGGTATGTCGACTCAGATCATTTCAAGATTTTCTTTTATTATTTATTTTTATTTACGGCCAAAAAAAAAACTTTCAGAGAGCCCGGTGGAAACAGATTTAGCTAAAGAAAGAGCTTTTACTGCAGTTAAATATCCCTTCTTCTTCCAAATATTTTTACGAATACGTTTCTTTGACAGAGAAATACGTTTTTTTGGAACCGCCATTCAAAAAGGAGTACTCATTTTTATCGTTGTATGTGAAAGACATGTATTGTTCAAATCAAAATAGACCATTCTTTCGGATAATCAATTTAATAACATAACATACAAAATCTAAAAATACAAATAAATATATGTGCCCATTACATATCGCATATATAGGGATATAAAAAAAAAAGGAAGAGAGTCTTATTTTAAAAATCCGAATCATTTTTTTTTTATTCTTTTTTTATTTTCAATTTTAAAAATTGAAATTGATTAATGATTAAGTTCAGCGTGCGATCCCTAGAATTTGAATTCGAATTTAATTCGAATTAGTCGTTAATCTCTTAAACAAGACATTCCATTACCGGAGAAAGATAACCTTAGTCCATTTTGTAGTTCAGTTCTATATGAAGTAAGGAGTATCATAGTACTTCCAAGAAACATAAGTTTTCCTTATTGGAATCCAATCAATTAGTTCTCATTAGATAATTACTCAAATTTAATTAATTAAATTAATTAGAATAACTAAGATATCCTTTTATTGATTCGAATTAGTAATGGATACTATGACCCACATTCGAATTAAACACTGTTTTTTGTATAACTCTTTTTCTTTTTCCTTACTATATTATATGGTTATAACTCACCAGAATATAATAGTAAATATAATAGTAATAGTAGTAGAATGTTGATTTCTTTTATTATTGTTCCTCTCGAAAGAGGTAAGAATTGGTGAATCGGAAACAATAAAAAAAAAAAAAAATGAATTTGTTTTTTATGGAACATACATATCAATATGCATGGATAATACCCTTTCTTCCACTTACAGTTACTATATCAATAGTATTTGGACTTCTGATTATTCCCACAGCAACAAAAAATCTTCGTCGTATGTGTGCTTTTATTAGTATTTTACTGCTAAGTATAACTATGGCGTTTTCGGCTAATCTGTCTCTTCAGCAAATAAATGGAAGTTTTATTTATCAATATCTATGGTCTTGGACCATCAATAATGATTTTTCATTAGAGTTTGGATACTTGATCGATCCACTTACTTCGATTATGTCAATACTAATTACTACTGTGGGAATTGTGGTTCTTATTTATAGTGACAACTATATGTCTCACGATCAAGGATATTTGAGATTTTTTGCTTATATGAGTTTTTCTAATACTTCCATGTTGGGATTAGTTACTAGTTCCAATCTGATACAAATTTATATTTTTTGGGAACTAGTGGGAATGTGTTCGTATTTATTAATAGGTTTTTGGTTTACACGACCAATTGCAGCAAGTGCTTGCCAAAAAGCTTTTGTAACTAATCGTGTAGGGGATTTTGGTTTATTATTAGGAATCTTAGGTTTTTATTGGATAACAGGCAGTTTTGAATTTCGGGATTTGTTCGAAATAGTCAAAAACTTGATCCATAATAATGAGGTCAATTCTTTATTTGCTACTCTGTGCGCATCTTTCTTATTCGTCGGCGCAATCGCGAAATCCGCACAATTTCCCCTTCATGTATGGTTACCTGATGCCATGGAGGGACCTACTCCTATTTCGGCTCTTATACACGCTGCTACCATGGTAGCAGCGGGGATTTTTCTTGTAGCTCGGCTTCTTCCTCTTTTCATAGTAATACCTTACATAATGAATCTAATATCTTTCATAGGCGTAATAACAGTATTATTAGGAGCCACTTTGGCTCTTGCTCAAGGAGACATTAAAAAAAGTTTAGCCTATTCTACAATGTCTCAATTGGGTTATATTATGTTAGCTCTAGGTATGGGTTCTTATCGAGCTGCTTTATTCCATTTAATCACTCATGCCTATTCTAAAGCTTTATTGTTTTTAGGATCCGGATCTATTATTCATTCAATGGAACCTATTGTTGGTTATTCACCAGATAAAAGTCAAAATATGGTTCTTATGGGCGGTTTAACAAAATATGTTCCAATTACAAGAATAACTTTTTTATTAGGTACACTTTCTCTTTGTGGTATTCCGCCTCTTGCTTGTTTTTGGTCCAAAGATGAAATTCTTAATGATAGTTGGTTGTATTCACCAATTTTCGCAATAATAGCTTGTTTCACAGCAGGATTAACTGGATTTTATATGTTTCGGATGTATTTACTTACTTTTGATGGACATTTGCGTGTTAATTTTCAAAATTACAGTAGTACTAAAAATGGCTCGTTCTTTTCAATATCTCTATGGGGAAAAGACGAAGCGTCTAAAGCAGTAAATAGAAATTCATTTTTCGAAATAATCAATAATAATAATACTCTTTCTTCATCTTCAAAGGATACATATAAAATATATGATAATGTAATAAATAGAATACGCTGTTTTAGTACTTACTTTGGAAAAAAAGATACTTATATGTATCCTCATGAATCGGACAATACTATGCTATTCCCTCTACTTATATTGGGATTATTTACTTTGTTTATTGGATCAATAGGAATTCCTTTTGATCAAAGAGTAGTAGATTTGGATATATTAACCAAATGGTTAACTCCATCAACAAACCTTTTGCATCAAAATTCAAATTATTCTGTAGATTGGTATGAATTTTTTACAAATGCCATTTTTTCAGTAAGTATAGCCCTTTTCGGACTATTAATGGCATATTTTTTTTACGGGTCTGTTTATTCATCTTTCCAAAATTTGGATTTAATCAATTCATTTTTTAAAAAAG